GGAATTGGAATAAGTTCCGCAGCAGATCACGAAATCTTGGCGATCCTCTCTATCTAATGAATGGGGAGTCCGCTTTGAAATCGTCCGCCCCGCACCCACCCCCGAGTATATACTTCAACAGGAATCACACAGGGATAGATTGATACAATAGAAACCTCCGGTAAAATGCCCGCCCGTAGCCCAACCCAGCAGATAAAGTACTTTACATAGTCCGTTTTAGGGATTGGGGATTTACCCATTCAGTGACTCTGGCACTGGACGTTCCCAAAATGGGTACTATTGGGTCGGGTGAATTTGATAATAGACCTTTGTTGGCATTCCAACCTTTCTTCTCCTTTCCGGGGCCTATCCGAAAGAGAATTCAGTACCTCTTGGTCGTGAATATCTGAATAGGACGAACCGGCCCCGTGGATATCTTTGCTTCCGAACAAAACAATTCGAATTAGGCTCGCGGAATGTGTATTATCCATATAGTAGTAATATAGGAGATCTTCCAATTGAGAAGATCCATCGACCTTTCATCAGACATGCGTACTTTTTATTTTCCAATAGATTTATATCTTTCATTAATGGACCCTTTTTTGATGTAATGAGTAGAGTAATAGGCTCTAGTTGTTCGCCGCTCAAGAATTCTTATTTAGGCAGTTCATACCATCCATAACCATCCATACATAGTGTTTTGATCTAAGATTTCAATTCTTCCATCGTTCAGCAGTAGCATATTGTTCCATGGAGCTAAGGTCCAAAATAGGAAAGAAACAACTTTTTCCACGACTCTACCACTCGGTCAATTCTGTTCCGCTTAATCCCTCTTTCATGGCCACATATCTTTCCGGCTAAGGAATGGGAAAGCTTTCTCCTATTACAGGAATCAAATGTTTCATTTCATCCGGGAAAAGCCATCTCTTTCTCAACAATGTCTTTGTCATTTGATCCAATAGCCTTCCATTAGATAGGAAGAGATTTGATAAATACTGATAACTCTCGAATAGAGTATTAGAACGGAAAGATCCCTTAGATTTAGATAATGAACGATTGGTTCTAAGCCATCTCTGGCGATGAATCAACAATTCGAAGTGCTTTTCTTTTTCTTGCGTATTATTGATGAACCAGTCTTCTCTGAGATCTCTCATAGATCCAGATCTAGAAGGACCTGGTTGGGAAGTAAGAAGCACTTTTGGCATCTCTTGATCTGCAAAGAATTCTCGGCGTGAAAACAGAGAGACAGAGGGCTGATCTTTGAATAGGAAAGAGAATGGATCCGCAGGGTCCCAAATGAATTGGCTTATTTGAAAAAAGCCTTGTTCTGTGGAAGATCTATCTCGTGTCTGGTACTGCATGGTTCCACTCTGCACGAACTCCGAATCCTTCTCTTCATTCTCTTGAAGCTCATCCTCTTCACCTTCGTGATCAATGATCCGCTTGCTCCGAAATGACCAATAGGGAAATCCCAATTCATTGGGCCTTTCGATACAATCAAATAGATTGACCCAAGGGCGCCATATTCTCGGAGCCCAAACTATGTGATTGAATAAATCCTCCTCTATCTCTTGTGGGTCGAGGTCTCCTTCTTCCAACCCCGATTCGTATTTTTCATATAGAAATCTCTGATCAACGATAGAACAAGATCCATTTTGCATCATATCTAAGGGACTCCTTGGTTCGTGCCGAAGAAGCAATGCCACTCGATCATTATCAAACTGACTGCAATCTTTTTCTGTCCGTGAGGATCCCAAGAGAGCGCCTTCTACTTCTAATAGGCCACGAACTAGATCAGAATCATTCTCAAGGAATCCATAAGAAGTGACCCAATTTTTTTCATCGGGTCCGGGTGGAGACCAAAGATCTTGAGCGACCGATCCGGCAGAACAACTCAAAAGATAAAGAAGTATCGTTAATCTCTTCATGCTCGTTCCAAGCTCGAAGTACAATTTGTACACATAAGAATCCCCTTCCATAGATGATTTCTTCATATAGATAGATATAGGATCTATGGGGCAATTACTTAGAAGTACTGTTTGTGCAACAGCCCTTCCTATCTGATAGAAAAGGATCTCATGATCCTGAACCGAGCTTACCTGGGATCGCAAATCCCAAGTTTTTCTATGAAGAGCGGATCGAATTGTATTAGTGTCTATAATGGATTTCTTCTGTGTAATACTAATTGATAGGGCCTCATTGGTAAGTGATACAAGATCTCGTACATCGGAACCCATGGTTATGGACCCGAATCCACTAGCATTCGTATGGAAGATTTTCTTTTCCAAAGGAAATCCCCGAGTATATGAAAGAGTGAAAAAGTGCTTTCGTTGTTGTGGAATAAGAAGCCTTCGTATCTTAATGCACGTATTGAATTTATTCGCAGCTATTAGACCGGGATCCACTTTTTTGGGAATATGAGTCGACGCAATAACAAGAATATTGCTATTGGAGGATCTTTCACAATCCCTGGAGAGATGGTTCACTAATAGACCGAGGGATAAGTAATTCGACGCATCCA